TGTATAGTAGTGAGGGAGCATGGGACAAAAAATAAATCCACTTGGTTTCAGACTTGGTACAACCCAAAGTCATCATTCCGTTTGGTTTACACAAGCAAAAAACTATTCTGAGGGTTTACAGGAAGATAAAAAAATACGAGATTTTATCAAAAATTATGTACAAAAAAATCTGAGACTAGCTTCTGGTGTCGAGGGAATTGCACATATAGAGATTCAAAAAAGAATCGATCTGATTCAAATCATAATCTATATGGGATTCCCGAAGTTATTAATAGAAGGTAAATCGCGCAGACTCGAAGAATTACAGATGAATGTACAAAAAGAATTAAATTGTGTAAACCGTAAACTTAACATTTCTATTACAAGAATTGCAAAACCTTATGGAAACCCTACCATTCTTGCAGAATTTATAGCTGGACAATTAAAAAATAGAGTTTCATTTCGTAAGGCGATGAAAAAAGCTATTGAATTGACTGAACAGGCAGATACAAAAGGAATTCAAATACAAATTGCAGGTCGTATTGACGGAAAAGAAATTGCACGTGTTGAATGGATTCGAGAAGGTAGGGTTCCCCTACAAACAATTCGAGCAAAAATTGATTATTGTTCCTATCCAGTTCGAACTATCTATGGGGTATTAGGGATCAAAATTTGGATATTTGTAGACAAAGCACAATAAACCTTCATTTTCGTTTCTGTTCTATCTAATGATTGAAGAAAAAACTATTTCATTCTTTATCTAATCAAGTCAAACAAAAATAAAACTTCGACAATTCTATAGGGTTGAATAAAAAGTAGATTAATCATTTGATATAATTGCTATGCTTAGTGTGTGACTCGTTGATTTTTTGAAGGTTATAAAAAAAAAAAGACTGATTCATAGTATCAACTAAGAACTATCGAACTAATAACCAACCCATCGCTTCGCATTATCTGGATCAAAAGAAACAATTACGATAGGATCTATTGGTCATATCATTGTAGCAACTGAACTCTTTTTTGCATAATACAGAAAACCAAATTGGATTATGAGTTTGAATTGTAAAGCGCAATTTACCAAGGATATGGATAAGTGGAATGGTGAGAGAAAGAGAGAGAAAATAGTAATGATATATGATTCCAATCTAATATGTAAGGTCTCTAAATAATCGCAGAAAAAACAATGTATCTAATAAAGCATCAATATTGAGATTCATCCCTAATTTGTTGATAGAACAACAAAAAGAGCTTCGAGCCAAGAAAGATTAAGAGGATTGACTCAAGAACAAAATCCACGAAAAGCTCCATTGTCAAATTGAGACCTAACCATTAATAGAGAAGCGATGGGAACGATGGAACCCATGAATGCAGAAGATTCTCTTGAACATGAATCCTAATGATTCATTGGGTGGGATGGCGGAACGAACCAGGAACCTTTTCATTGATTCTAAAAAGTCATAGGCTAACCCAACAACTGAACTAGATATTGAAAGAGTAAATATTCGCCCGCGAAAATTTGATTTTATTGGATTGTTCAATTTTACGCGATCCGATATGATAAAAAAAAAAAAACGGAAAGTCAAAATTCGTTAAAAAAAAGCTGATCCATAAAAATACGAAGTATCTATAACTAGAAATAGAAATATATATATTTAGTTTATTTAGTTATATATCAAAAAAGTCTAGAAGAATTTGAAATAAACTAGATAAAATTTGAAAGAATCCAGGGATTCAATGTATTATTCATTACTTACATATATGGATATATTAATTAACGATTTATCACTCTTTTCTTTTGATTCGCGAGGAGCTGGATGAGATGAAACTCTCATGTCCAGTTCTGGAGTAGAGATGGAATTGCGAAACAACCATCAACTATAACCCCAAAAGAACCAGATTTCGTAAACAACATCGAGGAAGACTGAAGGGAATATCTTATAGAGGTAATAGTGTTTGTTTCGGTAGATACGCTCTTCAGGCACTTGAACCTACTTGGATCACATCTAGACAAATAGAAGCGGGGAGACGAGCAATGACCCGAAATGTACGTCGTGGTGGAAAAATATGGGTACGTATATTTCCAGATAAACCAGTTACAGTAAGACCCGCAGAAACACGTATGGGGTCAGGTAAAGGATCCCCCGAATATTGGGTAGCTGTCGTTAAACCGGGTAGGATACTTTATGAAATAGGGGGAGTAGCAGAAAATGTAGCCAGAAAAGCTATTCAAATAGCAGCATCCAAAATGCCTATACAAACTCAATTTATTCTTTCGGAATAGAAATGTAAAATGAAAGGCAAGAAGTCTTTCCTTTGGACTAACAAAAAACAATTGCAGGTTTCTTTTTTGGACAAAGAATATTTCTTTTTTTTTTTCTGCGCCCCTTTTGCATTTTAAAAATAGATTAAAAAATGATATGATCCAACCCCAGACCCTTTTGAATGTAGCGGACAACAGCGGGGCGCGAAAATTGATGTGTATTCGAATCATAGGAGCTAGTAATCGCCGATATGCTCATATTGGTGACATTATTGTTGCTGTGATCAAAGAAGCAGTACCAAATATGCCTTTAGAAAGATCCGAAGTGATCAGAGCTGTAATTGTACGTACTTGTAAAGAACTGAAACGCGATAACGGTATGATAATACGATATGATGACAATGCTGCAGTTGTCATTGATCAAGAAGGAAATCCTAAAGGAACGAGAATTTTTGGTGCGATTGCACGAGAATTGAGACAGTTAAATTTTACTAAAATAGTTTCATTAGCCCCCGAGGTATTATAAAACGAAATTGCGATTATAGTTAGAGTCAAATTTACTTGAATGAAATCGATTAATTATTAGTAGATTATGTCTCACGTATATACCTTTAATAATTTAAAAAGAGCATGTTTATTATATCCAAATTTTGAGAAACCACCAATTTTAGTTCATCATGGGTAGAGACACTATTGCTGAGATAATAACTTCTATACGAAATGCTGACATGAATAGAAAAGGAACAGTTCGAATAGCATCGACTAACATCACGGAAAACATTGTTAAAATACTTTTACGAGAAGGTTTTATCCAAAATGTGAGAAAACATCGGGAAAACCAACAATATTTTTTGGTTTTAACCCTGCAACATAGAAGAAATAGTAAAGGGCGATATGGAACTGTTTTAAATTTAAAAAGGATAAGTCGACCCGGTCTACGAATATATTCTAACTACCAACGCATTCCTAAAATTTTAGGTGGGATGGGAATTGTAATCCTTTCTACTTCTCAAGGTATAATGACAGACCGAGAGGCTCGATTAGAAAGAATCGGCGGAGAAATTTTGTGTTATATATGGTAATCCTTCTAATATCCGAATTAGATTTGAAACTTCTTATTTTGGAAAAAAAAAGGCGAAAGGACGGGTTGTCTAATATCACTCTTCCTCCATTAGTTGATACACCAAGGAGGTTTTACCTCAAATGAAAGAACAAAAGTGGGTTCATGAAGGTTTAATTACTGAATCACTTCCCAATGGTATGTTCCGGGTCCGTTTAGATAATGACGACCTAATTCTAGGTTATGTTTCAGGAAGAATCCGGCGTAGTTTTATACGGATCCTACCAGGAGATAGAGTCAAAATTGAAGTAAGTCGTTATGATTCAACTAGAGGACGCATAATTTATAGAATTCGCAATAAGGATTCGAAGGATTCGATCGATTAGATGGTTTTTTATTTTACCCTTCAACATTATTTTCAGGAGGATACAATTCCAGATTCCACATTTCAGGAAACTTAGTTTCTTCCAAGAATCAATTCATAATTAAGGTAAGGAATGAAAAATATGAAAATAAGAGCCTCTGTTCGTAAAATTTGTGAAAACTGTCGACTGATCCGCAGACGCGGCCGAATTATAGTAATTTGTTCCAACCCGAGACATAAGCAAAGACAAGGCTAATCTTTGGAAAAGAACTCTCTAAAGAACCCTAAGGACAAATAAAAATAAAGGATTCGTTTTGACATGAAATGGATATATCCATATACCTCGGACTCATATTTATGAGATGATAAAATATGGCAAAACCTATACCAAAAATTGGTTCACGCAAAACCGGGCGTCTTAGCTCACGTAAAAGTGGACGCAGAATTCCAAAAGGAGTTATTCATGTTCAAGCAAGTTTCAACAATACCATTGTGACTGTTACAGATGTAAGGGGTCGGGTAGTTTCTTGGTCCTCGGCCGGTACTTGTGGATTCAGGGGTACAAGAAGAGGAACACCGTTTGCTGCTCAAACCGCAGCAGGAAATGCTATGCGTACAGCAGTGGATCAAGGTATGCAACGAGCAGAAGTTATGATAAAAGGTCCCGGTCTTGGAAGAGATGCAGCATTACGAGCTATTCGTAGAAGCGGTATACTATTAAGTTTCGTACGAGATGTAACCCCGATGCCACATAATGGCTGTAGACCTCCGAAAAAAAGGCGTGTGTAGAACTAAACACGGAAGATATTTCAAGAGAAATAAATGATTCAATGATCTGATCAAATAATATTACTATGGTTCGAGAGAAAGTCACAGTATCTACTCGGACACTACAATGGAAGTGTGTTGAATCAAGAGCAGATAGTAAGCGTCTTTATTATGGACGTTTTATTCTGTCTCCGCTTAGTAAGGGCCAAGCCGATACAATAGGTATTGCAATGCGAAGAGCTTTGCTTGGCGAAATAGAAGGAACATGTATCACACGTGCAAAATCTGAGAAAATACCACACGAATACTCTACCCTAATAGGGATTCAAGAAGCAGTACATGAAATTTTAATGAATTTGAAAGAAGTTGTATTGAGAAGTAATCTATATGGAATTCGCAACGCGTCTATTTGTGTCCGGGGTCCTGGATCTGTAACTGCTCAAGACATCATCTTACCACCTTCTGTGGAAATTGTTGATAATACACAGCATATAGTGACCTTGACGGAACCAATCGATTTGTGTATTGGATTACAAATTGAAAGGAATCGAGGATATTGTATAAAAACC